CTTCTGGATAGGTATCCTACATCTGAACTGAACTCTTTCTGGTTAAAGAATCTCTTTCTAGTTACTCTGGAACAATTAGGAGATTCTCTAGAAGAAATACGGGGTTCTGCTTCTGGTGGCAACATGCTATTGGGTGGTGGTCCCACTTATGGGGTCAAATCAATACGTTCTAAGAAGAAATATTTGAATATCAATCTCATCGATATCATAAGTATCATACCAAATCCTATCAATCGAATCACTTTTTCGAGAAATACGAGATATCTAAGTCGTACAAGTAAAGAGATCTATTCATTGATAAGAAAAAGAAAAAACGTGAACGTTGATTGGATTGATGATAAAATAGAATCCTGGGTCGCGAACAGTGATTCGATTGATGATGAAGAAAGAGAATTCTTGGTTCAGTTCTCCACCTTAACGACAAAAAAAAGGATTGATCAAATTCTATTGAGTCTGACTCATAGTGATCATTTATCAAAGAATGACTCTGGTTATCAAATGGTTGAACAACCGGGATCAATTTACTTACGATACTTAGTTGACATTCATAAAAAATATCTAATGAATTATGAGTTCAATAGATCCTGTTTAGCAGAAAGACGGATATTCCTTGCTCATTATCAGACAATCACTTATTCACAAACCTCGTGTGGGGCTAATAGTTTTCATTTCCCATCTCATGGAAAACCCTTTTCGCTCCGCTTAGCCCTATCCCCGTCTAGGGGTATTTTAGTGATAGGTTCTATAGGAACTGGACGATCCTATTTGGTCAAATACCTAGCGACAAACTCCTATGTTCCTTTCATTACGGTATTTCCGAACAAGTTCCTGGATGACAAGCCTAAAGGTTATCTTATTGATGATATTGATGGTAGTGACAATATCGATATTGATGGTAGTGACGATATCGATGATGACCTTGATACAGAGCTGCTAACTATGACGAATGCGCTAACTATGTATATGACACCGAAAAAAGACCGATTTGATATCACCCTTCAATTCGAATTAGCAAAAGCAATGTCTCCTTGCATAATATGGATTCCAAACATTCATGATCTGTATGTGAATGAGTCGAATTACTTATCCCTCGGTCTATTAGTGAACTATCTCTCCAGGGATTGTGAAAGATGCTCCACTAGAAATATCCTTGTTATTGCTTCGACTCATATTCCCCAAAAAGTAGATCCCGCTCTAATAGCTCCGAATAAATTAAATACATGCATTAAGATACGGAGGCTTCTTATTCCACAACAACGAAAGCACTTTTTCACTCTTTCATATACTAGGGGATTTCACTTGGAAAAGAAAATGTTCCATACTAATGGATTCGGGGCCATAACCATGGGCTCCAATGCACGAGATCTTGTAGCACTTACCAATGAGGCCCTATCCATTAGTATTACACAGAAGAAATCCATTCTAGACACTAATACAATTAGATCCGCTCTTCATAGACAAACTTGGGATTTGCGATCCCAGGTAAGATCGGTTCAGGATCATGGGATCCTTTTCTATCAGATAGGAAGGGCTGTGGCACAAAATATACTTCTAAGTAATTGCCCCATAGATCCTATATCTATCTATATGAAGAAGAAATCATGTAAGGAAGGGGATTCTTTTTTGTACAAATGGTACTTCGAGCTTGGAACGAGCATGAAGAAATTAACGATACTTCTTTATCTTTTGAGTTGTTCTGCCGGATCGGTCGCTCAAGATCTTTGGTCTCTACCCGGACCCGATGAAAAAAATTGGATCACTTCTTATGGATTCGTTGAGAATGATTCTGATCTAGTTCATGGCCTATTAGAAGTAGAAGGCGCTCTGGTGGGATCCTCACGGACAGAAAAATATTGCAGTCAGTTTGATAATGATCGAGTGACATTGCTTCTTCGGTCCGAACCAAGAAATCCCTTAGATATGATGCAAAATGGATCTTGTTCTTTTGTTGATCAGAGATTTCTATATGAAAAATACGAGTCGGAGTTTGAAGAAGGAGCCCTCGACCCGCAACAGATAGAGGAGGATTTATTCAATCACATAGTTTGGGCTCCTAGAATATGGTGCCCTTGTGGCAATCTATTTGATTATATCGAAAGGTCCAATGAATTGGGATTTCCCTATTGGGCCAGGTCATTTCGGGGCAAGCGTATCATTTATCATAAAGAGGATGAGCTTCAAGAGAATGATTCGGAGTTCTTGCAGAGTGGAACCATGCAGTACCAGACACGAGATAGATCCTCCAAAGAACAAGGTTTTTTTCGAATAAGCCAATACATTTGGGACCCTGCCGATCCATTCTTTTTCCTATTCAAAGATCAGCCCTTTGTCTCTGTGTTTTCACGTCGAGAATTCTTTGCAGATCAAGAGATGTCAAAGGGGCTTCTTACTTCCCAAACAAAGCCTCCTACATCTATATATAAACGCTGGTTCATCAAGAATACGCAAGAAAAGCACTTCGAATTGTTGATTCATCGCCAGAGATGGCTTAGAACCAATA